TTTATTGTCATAACCAAAAATTTCCACGGGTTCGTAAAAAATCGAATCGTTTAAACCATGATCATGAGCAAACGCATAAATATACTCCTGAAAAAGAAACGGATATAGGAAGTGTTGTTGCCGAGATCTATCTTTTTCTAAATATCCTTGTAATTCTTCCATTTACATTTCTACTTGAGCCAGAGGCAGGAGGTTTTTCTTGGTTTATCAAATGATACATACATAGTGCAATATGGTCAGAACAGGGTATTATGTATTGTATTATGTATATAGTATAGTAAGAAAAAAATATATACCCCGGAAAAGAAAGAGGGAGTCCAATCAACAGATCTTTTTACCTTCCTTTTCTATCCAATTGGTTTATGTTCGTTATAATTACAACAGGAGAAAAAATCCTTTATTTTTGCAACCCAATCGCTCTTTTGACTTTGGAATAAATTCTCTTTATCAATATACTGTTTCTTCTACACATCCGTCTACAATCCATAATAAAGAATAATTAGGATTCTGAAAAAAAAAAAAGAAAAAATCAATGGTTCACTCACAGGAGAACCCACTCTTTCCCGCATTAGGCACTAATTTATTTTTAACATCTAATTAGATCGGGTAATCATTCCAATTAAGAACATAAGCTCGTTGCTTTTTATTTTACCAGAATTGGAGCCATAGAGCTCTATCCATTTATTCACTAGACCCAACTGTAAATGTGAATTTCTTTTGTCCCCTTCCAAAAATCAAAACAATCTTTTGGAACTGTAATGATTCGGTAAGGATAAACTCAAAGTTCTACTTTAACTTTGACTTTCATTTCAAATTAAATAAATTAATAAAATAGAAAATCTAATAAAATAATAAATTAATTTTATTACGACATGCTGTTTTTTCCATTCATTACCCTTGAGGATCAGTCGTGGTCTTATAGACTATACCAATAGTCTGGACGAATTCGTTGCTTCATCCAAATGTGTAAAAGATCATAGTCGCACTTAAAAGCCGAGTACTCTACCGTTGAGTTAGCAACCCGGATAAATAGGATATGTAGATATGATCGAAATATAAAAATCAATTGAATTGCACTGCACGACCCTATCAAAACATTGAACTAGCAACACATCGAAAAGAAGGATTTTCTGATCAATTAGAAACACAAAATACCAAAATTAGCAGATCGGATTAAAAATATTCCTAATCGAAATGTAAAAATTATGACAGACCACCCATTTTTTATCAAATTCTTTTTTGATTTTCCCTAAGAAAATACATCTTGTATGAGAGTAAATGCAGCAAGGCAAACCCATCATTTGAGTGAAGGAAACAAAAAAAACCAATATGGGGTGGGGATAAACAGCCCTATTTATCTACGATCGAATTATATTTGTTCGATACACCATTGTCAATATAAAAGCAATGTTGAGAAAGTAAATCAAGTAAATAAAATAAAGACTTGTGTTGGATTGGCACAACATAAATAAGAAATTGGAATGGGAAAAATTAAGGAAAAGGTAAATAAAAAATCCCCGGTTTATTCAATCAATAAAAGTACGATAAGCAAGCTTAACCCCTTGTTTGTTGTTAAATTCAATTCCCCCACCAAAATATGAATAAAGCAAGAAAAAGGAAAATGGTGTGTAAATAGAAATAATTACACAAGGATAGATACTAGTTACCCTTCCCTACTTTATTTTATTTATTTAAAGATTTTGTTTTTTCCTTTAATTAACTCAAAGTTCTTTCTTTAAAGAATTCTGCCTTCTTTAAAATATCATAAACAGTTCCTGTAGGTTGAGCACCTTTTTCAAGGAAATATAGAATAGCAGGAACATTTAAATAAGTTTGATTCTTTATCGGATCGTAAAAACCTACTTTTCGAAGATCTCTTCCTTCTCTTCGGAATCGAACATCAATTGCAACGATTCGATAGATGGCTCATTGGGATAGATGTAAATAAACAATGCCCCCCCTAGAAACGTATAGGAGGTTTTTTCCTCATACGGCTCGAGAAAAATGATTCCAATTTCTGTATATAATAGCAAGTGGATCCATAAAATAATGAATTTTACTATAATTTGAATTGAGTACTTTTTTCTTCTTACTTACAGAAAAAGGAAGAAATCTCATTCATACTCATAACTCAAGTTGGGTAATTCTGACAAGAAAATCCTTAGACATTTATTGAGCCGTCTCTAAACTCTTTTGTTTGTCTCATTTCGAATCTATTTTTATTCCTCAGTCTGATCCAATTGTTGAGACAATTGAAAATAGTGTTTCCTTGTTTCGGAATCCTTTATCCTTGCTTTGTGAAATCATTGGGTTTAGACATTACCTCGGGGATCCTTATTCCTTTCAAAATGGCAGCAACATACCTTTTTTTGTTATTTCTTTCTATATAAATAGAATACGAATAATTGATTCCCTTGTGATACACTTTTCATCGAAATAGTTTTACCAATTTCGAAAAATTTGACTTTTCAAACTTGTTCTGAATTTGAACCTTTCGATTTAGAATTTATATTTAGAATTTATATATAGTGAGGATATACTTACAGAGTTGGTCTAACTTATTGATTTTCACTAACCCTAGATTCTTTCCCTTGAAAAATGAATCAATCCTTTCTTCTCGAGCTTCATCATGTACTATTTACTTATAACCCAACACAAATTAGGTTCCGGGCAGAACAGAACAAACTATGTCGAGCCAAGAGCATCTTCATTACTATAGAAGATGGCGGATGTAAAAATCCACAGCCGACCATGTCCTTCAAGTCGCACGTTGCTTTCTACCACATCGTTTCAAACGAAGTTTTACCATAACATTCCTCTAATTGAAATTTCAAAGCGGTATGGAATTGATTCAATATAAAATCATGAATAGTCATTGGTTCAACCGGTATATAATATTTCTATCTACGGATAAATAAGTATTTATCCGGATAAGGGTCAGCAAGGATCAAATTTATTTAATTTAACCCCATATTCTATCATATGAATTGAATGAAAATAAAGATATTCAATTTTACCCACATTTGACACTTGATTCCGTTTGTGAGAAACCAAACGAATTCTCAGATATGATTCTTAGAACCATTCTGAAAATTAATAAGAAAAGATTTTTCCCTTTAACAAATTATTGTTTCATGTGGAATGCAGTGTGATCCCATCTTTCGTTTCATGAAAAACGATCTGGGACGGAAGGATTCGAACCTCCGAATAACGGGACCAAAACCCGCTGCCTTACCGCTTGGCCACGCCCCATTTTGATTTCTATTCGATATTAATCAACACTAATATTGGTATTGGTTATTCGTCAATCCCAACCCAAATACACAAAAACATATGGGATATTTTGTTGCTAGGATTCAAGACATGTAGATATAGAATCAAAAAAATTCATTGATCATTACATAGAATTCAATTAAGATATTGTATGAAAGTTGAATTCCTTATATTCTCATTTTAGAATGATAATGGGGGGAGGGATTTTTTATTTGGGAAAGTCCGAACCGAAGAAAAAGAAGGATTTCTTGATCTGCCTTTTTCATTTTTCCCTTATAAAAATAACTCAAAATTATCTAATCCACAAGAACGAAATGCTTGTTATGCTTAATATCTTTAGTTTAATCGGTATCTGTCTTAATTCTGTCCTTTATTCGAGTAGTTTTTTCTTCGCCAAATTGCCCGAAGCTTATGCCATTTTCAATCCAATCGTAGATGTTATGCCTGTCATACCTGTACTCTTTTTTCTCTTAGCCTTTGTTTGGCAAGCCGCTGTAAGTTTTCGATGAAATCTTTAATACTCTGCTAAATTGATGATGTATTTGATAAAAAAATTCTAAAAATTGATAAGATCAGATAAGTCTTACATTACGAACCCTCGATTCAAAAATCGAAATTCTTGTATATTGAATGAATAACCGCAGCGATGAATTTGGATCAGCCTTTTCCCCGTTCTGACCTTCCGGTGAGTATGGACTATTAGGTACTCCATAATACCTAATTATTGATATGACAAGAAATTTCGGGTAACGAATGAATCAAAATCTTATTACAAATAAATTCGTTTTATTTTTCATTTTTTGGGGTGTCAAAACAAAAAAAATGGTATATGTGGTAAAAAATAGGCAATCTATTCCCCTTTTTCAAAAAAAAAAAATGATCTTGGAGATTGTGTAATGCTTACTCTCAAACTCTTTGTTTACACAGTAGTGATATTCTTTGTTTCCCTTTTTATCTTTGGATTCTTATCTAATGATCCAGGACGCAATCCTGGACGTGAGGAATAAAAAATTTCTAGTTTTTTTTTGCTTTTTTAGAAATTAATTCTTAATAATCTTATTTGTTTCATACATTTAACTATGATAAAATCAAGGGATGAGAATCTTTTCAAATTCGAAAATACCAAGTGATCAGAGAAAGCGGAAAGAGAGGGATTCGAACCCTCGGTACAAATAATTTGTACAACGGATTAGCAATCCGCCGCTTTAGTCCACTCAGCCATCTCTCCTAATTCCAAATTGAAAATTTGTTATGTGATGTAACACGTGAAATAAAGATTGATAAAAATCCACCTTCTTCTCTTTATTTTCTTTTTTCATTTGATTTTTATTTATTTAATCTTATTTAACTTTATTATTATTATTTATTTTATTATATTATTCCATTTTAATAAAAATTATATTATTCTATTATTAAAATAGAAATTTAGAAATTGGAAATATTCTAATAAATAATAGAAATTTTAAAAATAGCTATTAAAATTTAAACTTAAACAAAGTATTTAATATTTAGATAAAATAATTAAAATAAAATAAAAGTAAAGGTATATATTTATACTAAGAGGTATATATCTATTATAGTATAAATATATTATGTATAATAAAATATGTAAAAATATGTATAAGAAAAATAAGAAAAAGATAGAAAAAAGCAATTGATCAGGAATTCAATATAGATAATGACTCAAAACGGATCTCCTCAATAGAAAGAATATCTTAGTTCTTTGA